GAAAGAGAGAAAGAGAGGGGGGGGGATCTTTCCCCCTCTTATAGTAAACGTTTTTTTCTTAAGAGGGTCTTTTTTTTCAAAAGTAAGGGCCCTTACTTTTGAAAAAAAAGACCCTCTTAAGAAAAAAACGTTTACTATAGGAGAGAATTTCAAAGACGAGGGGATGGTTGAGTGGTTTAAAACAGCGGTTTGCTAAATCGTCACATAAAAATAGTTTTGTGTCATGGGTTCGAATCCCATTTCTCTCATTATATTAAAATTGGAGAGATGGCTGAGCGGTTTAAAGCGGTAGACTGTAAATCTATTAATTTAACATTTTCGTAGGTTCAAATCCTACTCTCTTCAATAAACTTAAAAGTTTTTAAAATTAAGCGTTTTTAGTTTAACGGATAAAACATCAATCTTCTAAATTGAATATTGGAGGTTCGATTCCCCCAGAGCGCATTTGTTTCAGAGAGTTTCCGGTAGCTCAATGGTAGAGCGTATGGCTGTTAACCATTTAGTTATGGGTTCGAATCCTATCCGGAAAGTTTCTTAGAAGTTTTGAGCAATTAACTCAAATGGTAGAGTATTTCGTTTACACCGAAGAAGTTAATGGTTCGAGTCCGTTATTGCTCAATGAAGTGTTCGTAGCTTAACTAGGATAAAGCATTAAATTACGAATTTAGAGATTGGAAGTTCAATTCTTTCCGAACACTTCATTTAAATGGGTGTATAGCTTAAATAGGTTAAAGCAGTAAACTTTTAATTTAAAGATTTTAGGTTCAAGTCCTAATACACTCAATATAAATATGTAGCAGTTAACTTGTTCCGAATATATACTGTAGAATTTTGTTATCGCTTTTTTTATATTCTTTTCAGTTTTTTTGGTTGTCTAACATTAGCCCTCATAAAGATTGATGTTATACTTTTAGTCAAAATTTATCCTTTTCTAGAATTTTCTACAGAAAAGTTGTTAGCTACCAGAGTGACTGATCTCATAGATGTAGTATGAATATTGTCCTTTTACAATTCACTTTTATTTATATACCCTTTATTTGTATATCATTTAATAGCCTTTCTGAAAATGGGCTTTTATAAATATCAAATTTATGTTCTACTCAAGGTAATAAAGTTATCAACTTTAATTTATATGATTGTTTTTACATTGTTGCATTTGTATTTTTTACCTAATTTCTTTTCCTTCTTGCTATCATGAAAAATAAGCTCTTTCGGAAACCTCTTAAATGTAAAAACTGAACTGCGAATTACATATTACATAGATTGAATCTTATCAACAGAATGCTTTATATCTTCCATAGTTTATTGATTATCTATCATTATGTCGAAAGTTTTACTGATAATGAACTTAAGTAAAATATATGAGAAAGCAAAAAGACTTAAAAAGCAAACATTATTCCTTACAATTTTATTTTTGTTTTTATTATTCCCTTCAGATATCTATTTACAATTCGGATTACTATTAATTAGTTCTCTTCTTATAGAACTTATTTTTTTGTCTTTATGTTATATGATAAAAAACTTTTAAAATGCCAACTGTACAACAATTATTAAAAAAATCTAGAAAAACCAAACTTAATGGAAGTAAATCAATATCTTTGGAAAAATGTCCTCAAAAAAAAGGTGTTTGTATTAGAGTTTATAATGTTAAACCTAAGAAACCTAATTCTGCAGAGCGTAAAGTAGCCAAAATACGATTAACAAACAAAAAATTGGTCATAGGATACATACCTGGAGAAGGCCATATGTTGCAAGAGCACTCTTCAGTATTAATTAGAGGGGGCCGTGTGAAAGATCTACCCGGTGTTAAATACCATTCGGTAAGAGGTGTTTATGATTTACATGGAGTTAATAATAGAAAAAAATCTCGCTCTAAATATGGTAAGAAACTCTCTTAAGCTCCTATCGTTTAATGAGGTTAAGACAGTGTTTTTTCGTGATGCTAATGTGAGTTCAAATCTCACTGGGAGTATAAAGCGAGATAGAGTAAATAGGTTAACTCATTAGACTCATGATCTAAGATTGTAGGTTCAAATCCTACTCTCGCAAGTTTATTCGTATCGATGATGTTAAATTTTGAATCAAAAAAAGAGTTGGATCAGTATAAGACCAGAAAAACAAAGCGATGTACCTTAAATGACGAAAATTTACCTAGAGTAAATTATAGTAATTACTTTATTTATAGTAACTTCTCACGTTTCTTGAGCAAGGAAAAATTACTTTTGAACAAATCAATAGTTATGAATTTTATTAATACAGAGAGTGGGTCTTTATACGTTTTGAGGAAATGATGTGATAATTTCTTTCATAGACTATATTGGTAGGATGGTTAGACATAATTTAAATATCAAAATAAAAAATACAAGAGTTTGATCCTGGCTCCGAATGAACGTTGATAGTTGACTTAACACATGCAAGTTGAACAAATTTTCTTAATTGGAAATAAGTAGCGAACGGGTGAGTAATATGTAGAAATTGACCTTAAAATTTTGGCTAAATGCATAAAATTTATTTACTTTAAGAATAGTCTACAGAAGGATTAAGTAGTTGGTCATTTAAAAGACTACCAAGCTTATGATCCTTAACTGGTCTTTGAGGATGAACAGTCACATTGGAATTGAGATAAGGTCCAAACTTTATATTTAAGGCAGCAGTGAGGAATATTGGGCAATGAGCTAAAGCTTGACCCAGTCAAACTATATGTGTGAAGAAGGCAATACGTCGTAAAATACTAAAACTTGTTATTCAATAATGATGGTATAAGTAATAATCCTGGCTAATTTCGTGCCAGCAGCCGCGGTAAAACGGGAAGGGTTAACGTTATTCAAATTCACTGGGCGTAAAGCATATTTAGGTGGAAAGCTTTATTTTTACTTAAATTTCAGATCTAACTTCTGAGTTTTTTTAATCAAAGTCTTCTAGAGTTTAGTTGAAGGTTATGGAACTTTAAGTGTAACGGTAAAATGTTTTAATACTTAAAAGAACCTCAATAGCGTAAGCAATAGCCTAAGTTAACACTGACATTATGATATTAAAGTGTGGGTAGCAAAAGGGATTAGATACCCCTGTAGTCCACACCCTGAACGATGAGTGTTTGTTATTGGATATTTTCAGTAACTTAGCTAACGCATTAAACACTCCGCCTGGGAACTACGGTTGCAAAATTAAAACCCAAAGGAATTGACGGGAACCTACACAAGCAGTGGAGCATGTGGTTTAAATCGATAATACGCGTTTAATCTTACCAACTTTTGCATAGTTTTAACTACAGGTGTTGCATGGCTGTCGTCAGTCCGTGCCTTGAGGCGTTTGGTTCATTCCACTAAACGGACAAAACTTTCGTACACTTTAGATTGTAGATTACCAAAGATATTTTGGAGGAAGTTGAAAATGATGTCAAGTCTTTATGACCCTTATAAGTTGGGCTACTTTCATGTGCTACAATAGTTTTTTTAATAAGAAGCTAGAAAGCAAATTTAAGCAAACCTTAAAACAAAATTATAACCGAATTATTTTCTGAAATTCGAAAATATGAAGTTGAAATTGCTAGTAATCGCAAATAAGAACGTTGCGGTGAATAAGTTCTTAGGTTTTGTACACACCGCCCGTCACGCTATGGAAATTCTTATTACTCAAAGCTTATCGGTATAGTTTAAAGTAATAGAAAAACTGAAGTGAAGTCGTAACAAGGTAGCCGTAGGGGAACCTGCGGCTGGACAAAAATTAAAGATTTCTACTATCCTAACTTAAAATAAAAGCTTTGAAAATGATTAACTTTTTTAATTATATGAATGTATCTATAGTGCTTTTTTTAATAAGTGTATTAGGTATATTCTTAAACCAAAGAAATATCTTAGTCATGCTAATGTCTTTAGAGATGATGTTTCTTTCAGTCAGTTTTAACTTAATTTTTTTGTCAATGTACTTAGATGACATTATAGGGCAAATTTTCTCTTTGCTTATTTTAACTGTAGCTGCTTCAGAATCTTCAATAGGTTTAGCCATCTTGGTTATTTATTATAGAATACGCAACACGATAACTGTGGAACTAATGAATCTCATGAAGGGCTAAATTTTTGGTCAAGTTAATTAAAAATTTTTATACCAGGCATTCAATAGTAATCTTGATAAAAAATGTAAAAGGGGCGTTTCGCCACGAAATTTATGAGTAGGCATTGGCTTGTAATTTATAAATTCCCCATGAGTAAACTCTATGTTAAAGTAAAAATTTATAGTAATGCGAATTGAATCATCTTAGTAGCATTAATAAAAATCAACCGAGAAATCGTGATTAATGGCGAGTAAAAGCGATTTAGAGCTTAAAGTTCAAAAATTTTAACTTATGAAATTACTTTAAAAGGTAAAAGTCCTGTAATAAGTTAAAAACTTGACATTGATAAGTAGTGTGAAATTTTCCTTTTGCGCGAATAAAGGAGAACCACCTTCTAAGCTTCTTGACTTTTTTTAATCGATAGTGAACGAGTACTGTGAAGAAAAGATGAAAAATTCCGTAAGGTTACAATTTTAAATTGAATGTCTTTAAATATTCGAAATTTCATTGTAGATAACGAAGTTCCTTTTGCATAATGAGTCAGTAAGTTAATAAGTATAGCAAGCCGATATATTTATAAGTAGGCCAGGTTAAAGTAATATTTATTAAACCCGAAACCAAGTGATCTAGTCATGAGCAAGTTGAAAATTCTTTAATAAGTTTTCGAGGACTAAACTCATATATGTAGCAAGATATAGGGAAGACTTATGGCTAGGAGTGAAAGTCTAATCAAACTTGGAAATAGCTGGTTTTTCACGAAACGTATTTTAGTACGGCATTAATTATTTTGTAAATCTGAGGTAAAGTTCAAGTCAAGTTGAGGGATTTTTAATTTACTTAACTTAATTTATCTTCTAAGTTTGATTTAATAAAATTAATAGAAAGTCTTTAGGCGATAAGGTTTAAAGACTAAAGGGCAACAACCCAGATCGCATGTTAAGATCTTAAAAGTATATTTTTTAGTGTGAAAGTTTTTAAAAGAGTCAAATAGCTTTGAATAGGCTTAGAAGCAGCCTTTTATTAGAGAAAGCGTTTTAGCTCGCTATTGCTTTTTTTTAAATTAAGATAATAAAGGCTCAAATTATATATCGAAACAGCGAACCGAATTAACTCGGTGGTAGTGAAACGTTCTGTAAATTTTATTTTAATTTTAAAATTAATTTAAGAATTCAGGAGTGTCTATGCTGACATGAGTAGCGTAAACTATGTTAAAAAATCATAGTCACTTTATGTTTAAGGTTTTCAATGTAATTTTAAGTTCATTGAGTTAATCGGTCCTTAAGAGAAAAAAATTGTGAAAATGATACTCGATAGGAATTACTATGAAATCTGCTATATGTGGTACTTTATATCATTTAAAAGAGTTTAAATAATTTAAAAAGTGGTTTTAAAAATTGAGATTTATTCTCTTCGAGAAAAAATTATAGCTACAAAGACCGTATTTAAACCGACACAGGGAAACTTATTGAGTATATTAAAGTGAATGAACAAATTATATTTAAGGAATTAGGCAAATTAACTTCGTAAGTTCGCAATAAGAAGTGCCTTTTAGAGGCAAAATAAAAAAAAGCAGCGACTGGTTACCAAAACCATAGGACTTTGCAAATTTTTTAAAAAGTATAAGGTCTGACGCCTGCCCAGTGCTTAAAAATAATAAGTTGAAGTATTAGCTTTATCTTTAAAAGTAAGTAAACGGCGGTTCTAACTATAAGAATCCTCAGGTAGCGAAACTCCTTGACGGGTAAATTCCGTCCTGCATGAATGGCGTAACGACTGCTTTACTGTCTCAAATATAAATTCAGCGAAATTACAACACCTGTGAAAATGCAGGTTACTTACAGCAAGACGGAAAGACCCTAGATCCTTTACTTGATTTTCATATTGTAAGAATTATGAACTCGTATAGCATAGGCGGCAGTTTAAACGTCCTTGAAATACCGCCCTGTTTAAATAATATCTTACTTATTTATCCATACTACTAAAGAAACTATGAGAAAGAAAGTTTACTTGGGACGAGTACCTCCTAAAAAGTAACGGAGGTGTACAAAGGTAAGTTGTAAATGTATAATGGCTCAAGCTTACTTGACTTTAAGATTGATAAATCGAACTGAGATACAAGTCAGTCATAATGACCCGATATTTAAGCGTGGAATTTAATATCGTTTAACAGATAAAAGGAACTCTAGGGATAACAGATTCATCGTGATTGCGAGTTCATATCTATGTCACGGTTTGATACCTCGATGTCGACTCATCTTATCCTGGAGTTGAAGTAAACTCCAAGGGTCTAGTTGTTCGCTAGTTAAAAAGGTACGTGAGTTGGGTTCAGAACGTCGTGAGACAGTTCGGTCCCTATCTGCTGTAAGAGTTGAAAAATAAGGGTTCTTTTTTCTAGTACGAGAGGACCGAAACAGCTTAACCTCTGGTCAATTGATTGTTAAACCATTAGCATAGTCAAATAGCCAAGTTAGTCTTATATAAATACTGAAAGAATCAAAAGTATTAAGATAAACCCTAAATTTTTCGAGAATATTCTAAAAGATTATTAGATTGATCGATTTAAAAGATGTTTTTAGCAATAAAAATTTTTAATAAACACGAAAATATTCAATAAAATATTTTAATTAACTTAACCAAAATAAATAAAATGGCCCAAAAAATTAATCCAATCAGTTTCAGACTTGGTATAATCCGAATTTGAAACTTTAATTTACAAATCTATGGAAAATCTTGCTTTATTTATTCATTTTTATTCTTTCGATATTTAAAAGCTATTAAATTGATTAAGAGAATCTTAAATTCAAATGGATTTTCGTTAGATTATCAAAATTGAAAAATAGGAAAATTTGAGGTAAAATTAAGTGTCTATTACTCAAATTTGATCTCTACCGGCATAAAATCGAATTTATTGGCCTTTAAAACTATGTTCAGAATACTTAATATCTGATTTCCGAAAAAAGTTTCCGTGATTTTATATTTTAATAAATCAGGGGGTTCATTGTTTGGTAATTTTATAGCCATATACGTGCAACATTTAATAAATATGAATATGCCATCAAAAAAGATTGTTTGAAACGTTTCAAAATTTATAAAAGCTTTTCTGTATGAAGAAAAAATAATTTTTTACAAGAATGGGATTTTAAAGATCAAACTTCAAGGGTTTAAAGTCTTTTTATCAGGAAGATTAGAAGATTCAAAGACTCAAATGGCAAAAAGCTTTCAACACCTAGAAGGTAATTTACCTCTTAACGTGCTCAAAAATCACATTGTTTATGATAGCAATATAGTTTATACAAAAAATGGTACTTGCGGTCTAAAAATATGGCTCTTTTACGAATTTTATTAATACAACATGTTTCTCGAAAAAAAAACACATAATAAATATAGAAAAATTTATAAACATTCTTGTCATATTCTTAAGTATGGTACTTATGGAATAAAAGTAACTTCGTATGGTCGATTAGAAGAAGGTTCAATAAATTCATTAAATCGTTCTATTCTTAAAATCGTCAAAAAGTTTAAAAATAAGGAATCAATCAAATTTTGAAATTTAGTTTTTCTCAATTTAAATCTTACTAAACTAAGTTCTGAATCTAGGATGGGTAAAGGCAAAGGAATAATTGTTAATAAAGCTTTATTTTTAAGACCCGGAAAAGTAATCTTTGAGTTTGAAGGTTTAACTCTCCAGCAAGCTTTGCTAATACTTTTTAATATGCGGAAATTATTGCATTTGAAGATGAATTTGGTAAGAAAATAATTATTTGTGAGAGGGAAACTTAAAGGTTAAGTGTTAGTCTGTCGCACTAAAAGTTGCGGGTTCAAATCCCGTTCCTCTCGATTTAATAATAAGATTAGTAAAGTAAAGACAAATAAAGAATATGAGACTTTCCTTTACACAATGAGTATCTCGTTGGATATTCTCAACAAATCATAAAGACATAGGGACTTTATACCTAATTTTCGGTGCTTTCTCAGGCCTAATTGGGGGTTGTATGTCTATTTTAATCCGTATGGAATTAGCTCAGACAGGAAATCACTTACTTTTAGGAAATCATCAGGTATATAACGTTCTTATTACAGCACATGCCTTTTTAATGATTTTTTTTATGGTTATGCCTGTTATGATAGGTGGATTTGGTAATTGGCTAGTTCCTATAATGATTGGAAGTCCCGATATGGCTTTTCCGAGGTTGAATAATATATCTTTTTGATTATTACCGCCTTCGTTATGTTTACTGCTTTTATCTGCTTTGGTTGAAGTAGGTGTTGGTACGGGTTGAACAGTTTACCCGCCATTAAGCTCGATACAAAGCCATTCTGGTGGAGCTGTTGATTTAGCAATCTTTAGTTTACACTTGTCAGGAGCTTCATCTATTTTAGGTGCTGTTAATTTTATATCAACGATTTTGAACATGCGTAGTCCAGGTCAAAGTATGTATAGAATACCTTTATTTGTTTGATCTATTTTTGTAACAGCTTTTTTACTCTTATTAGCAGTCCCTGTTTTAGCAGGAGCCATCACAATGCTGTTAACTGATCGTAACTTTAATACATCTTTCTTTGATCCTGCAGGAGGAGGAGATCCTGTTCTTTATCAACACCTTTTTTGGTTTTTCGGACATCCTGAAGTATATATATTAATCTTACCAGGATTTGGTATGATAAGCCATATAGTATCTACGTTTTCTAGAAAACCTGTTTTTGGTTATATAGGTATGGTTTATGCAATGGTATCGATAGGAGTTTTAGGTTTTATCGTTTGAGCTCATCATATGTATACAGTTGGTTTAGATGTAGATACTCGAGCTTATTTTACAGCGGCGACAATGATTATAGCGGTTCCCACAGGTATTAAAATATTCAGTTGGATAGCTACTATGTGAGAAGGTTCAATTCATTTAAAGACTCCGATGTTATTCGCTATAGGTTTTATTTTTTTATTTACTATAGGAGGTTTAACTGGTATTGTTTTGGCTAACTCAGGATTGGATATTAGTTTGCATGACACTTATTATGTTGTAGCACATTTTCATTATGTTCTTTCAATGGGTGCTGTTTTTGCAATATTTGCAGGCTTTTACTACTGATTTGGTAAAATTACCGGTTTGCAATACCCAGAAACTTTTGGTCAAGTGCATTTTTGATCTACTTTTATAGGTGTAAATTTAACTTTTATGCCTATGCATTTTTTAGGATTAGCTGGAATGCCTAGACGTATACCCGATTATCCTGATGCCTATTCAGGTTGAAATTTAGTAGCTTCTTACGGTTCTTATGTAACTTCTTTTTCAACTCTATTTTTTTTCTATACAGTTTATGTATCTTTAACTTCACCAAACCCCTGCGTAAATGCTCCTTGGGACTTTGAAGATTCTCTCAATGAAGGGGATTTTACTCTGGAGTGAGTAACTACTTCTCCTCCTTCTTACCATACATTTGAAGAGATGCCTTTAATATGTGAATCTGTAGATAAACAAAAAAATGAATAATATATTTGGAGTAATTTTAATCATTATATTAAACCCTGTAATTTTTGTCTATGCGGACATTGCGGAGAATTGGCAATTAGGATTTCAAGATCCCGCAACACCAATAATGGAAGGTATAGTGAATTTGCACCACGATTTAATGTTTTTTCTATGTATAATTTCTATCTTTGTATCTTGAATGTTAGGACGAACTCTATGGCATTTTGAAAGAAAACAAAATCTCACACCATCGTCTACAACTCATGGAACTTTAATAGAAATAATTTGAACTGTGACACCAGCTATAATTCTCTTAATTATAGCAGTACCTTCTTTTTCTCTTCTATATGCCATGGATGAAATTATATCTCCTGCCATTACAATCAAAACTTTAGGTCATCAATGATATTGGAGTTATGAGTATTCTGATTATGCAAATGAAGATGGAGAGGTTATAAATTTTGACAGTTATATGGTACCTGAAGAAGATTTAGAAAAAGGCCAGTTGAGGTTACTAGAAGTTGATAACCGTATGGTGGTACCTATAAATACCCACATACGCATAATAGTAACTGGAGCAGATGTTTTACATAGTTGAGCAGTTCCTTCTTTAGGTGTTAAATGTGATGCTATTCCTGGAAGATTAAATCAAGCTTCTCTTTTTATTAAGAGGGAAGGAATTTATTATGGTCAATGCAGTGAAATTTGTGGTATTAATCATGGATTCATGCCTATAGTTGTGGAAGCTGTAGCTTTACCTAACTATATTAACTGGATTTCGAATAAATTAAGCGAATAAATCTATGAGAATTTCATTCTTTCAATTCACGTTATTAGTTATTATTTTCATAGTTCTTTTTAAATCTAATTTTCTGAGTAATAAAACTTTAAGTAAATTTTTATCTGATTTTTCCAAAAAACTGGGTAAATAAAGAAAAATGACATCTTTCATTCAAATTTCAAAAACAGCGCAACGCCATCCTTTCCATTTGGTAGATCCTAGTCCGTGACCTTTTTTAGCTTCTCTATCAGCATTTTCTTGTGCCTGTACTGGCGTAATGTATATGCACGCTTATACAAAAGGAAGTCTTTTATTTTTTATTAGTTTTGTATTTCTTCTGATCTCAATGTTTGTTTGGTGACGTGATGTCATTAGAGAATCAACTTTTGAAGGGCATCATACAGGTATTGTGCAACAAGGTTTAAGATTTGGTGTTATCTTATTCATAGTATCAGAAATTTTATTCTTTTTTGCTTTTTTTTGAGCTTTTTTTCACAGCAGTTTAGCACCAACTGTTGAGATTGGATCCATTTGACCGCCAAAAGGTATAAATGTATTAAATCCTTGAGAAATACCATTCCTCAATACACTTATTTTACTTCTTTCAGGCTGTACTATTACTTGAACTCATCATTCGATTGTTTCAAATTTAAGATTTCAAGCAATTTTAAGTTTATTTTTGACTATTATTTTAGCTGTTATATTTACTACTCTACAAGCCTATGAATATAATATGGCTGATTTCCGGTTGTCTGATGGTATATATGGTTCGACTTTTTATATGGCTACGGGATTTCATGGATTCCATGTTTTAGTAGGTACGATATCTTTAAGTATTTGCTTTTTTCGTTTATTACAATACCAGCTTACTCAACAGCATCATTTTGGATTTGAATCTTCAGCATGATACTGACATTTTGTAGATGTTGTATGGCTATTCTTATTTGTATCTATATATTGATGAGGTGGTTCTTAAAATTCAATTTAGAATGATATGTTAAACTTTAGTTTTGTGGCTATATTCTCTTTTATCTTAGTTTATCAAAATATTATAATTTTAAACGAAGAAACTTTAATATTAGTTTGTTTCATAACTTTTTGTTTCTTAATTCATAGCAAATTAAGTAAATCTGTCCATAACAATTTCGAAGATCAATCCATTTCTATAAAAATTTCAGTTGAATCGTCATTAAATTTACTACTAAAAGAACTTCTTACCAATATCAAAGTTCAAAGTAATTATAAGGGTTTAGCTACAGATTTTAAAAATTTAGGGGATCATTTTTTGAAATTAAGTTTCTCATTTTTGGATAGAATTCCTTTACAATTTATGAAAAGTCACAAAAAAATTTACCCAAAAAAATTGTCTTTTACAAGTCGCTTAGAAAAACAAACAACAAAATTAATAGCTTTACTTATAAGTCATAAATTGGCTAAAATTGTTTCTTTAAAAAAGTTTTATGCACATAATTTTAAAATGAATTCTTTCTTGTGTATAGATAAAGTCATGCTACGAGAATATTTTGGAACAATATAAAAAATGCGAATATGGAAGAATTGGTAAATTCAATAGTTTTCCAAACTATATTTTACGGGTTCGAATCCCGTTATTCGCTAAATAATATATCTACTGGTGCATAGCCAAATAAGGTAAGGCGTTGGCTTTTGACGCCATCATGTAAAGGTTCGAGCCCTTTTGCACCAGATGACGAAAAAAGATGCTCGCTTGGTGAAATTAGGAAAACACGATGGATTTAAAATCCGTTCTCAAATCAAGAGTTACTGGTTCAAGTCCAGTAGCGAGCAATTTTAAATCTTAGAAAGATACTAATTTAAATTTATTATCATGAGACTTTTAAAACGTCCTCTTCTATCAATAGTTAACAACCATCTGATCGATTATCCTACGCCTATTAATATACACTATGCTTGAAATTTTGGTTTTTTGTCTTCCCTCTGTTTAATTATACAAATTTTAACAGGAATATTCTTAGCTATGCATTACACTCCGCACGTGGATTTAGCATTCTCCAGTGTTGAACATATAATGAGAGATGTGAATTATGGGTGACTTTTAAGATATATTCATGCAAATGGAGCATCAATGTTTTTTGTTGTTGTTTACGTTCATATTTTCCGAGGACTTTATTTTGGTTCATATATAAAACCTAGACATTGGGTATGAGTCTTAGGAGTTATTATATTACTTTTAATGATTATAACTGCTTTTATAGGTTATGTTCTACCTTGAGGTCAAATGAGTTTATGAGGTGCTACAGTTATAACTAATTTAGTTTCAGCCGTTCCTTTGATAGGAAATTCGATTGTCATTTGGCTTTGAGGAGGTTTTTCAGTTGATAATGCTACTTTAAACAGATTTTTTAGTCTGCATTATTTACTACCTTTTATTATTGTAGCTGTATCTCTCATACACATAGCAATACTCCATCAAGGAGGTTCCGGAAATCCTTTGGGTATCGATTCAAGTGTTGATAAAATAAATTTCTATCCATATTTTATAATTAAAGATCTCCTAGGTCTTACAATTTTTATTATATTTTTTTCATTTTTTATTTATTTTACACCAAATATTTTAGGACATCCAGATAATTATATTGAAGCCAATCCTATGGTTACTCCAGCACATATAGTGCCTGAATGATATTTCCTTCCTTTCTATGCTATATTACGAAGCATACCTCATAAATTAGGAGGCGTAATAGCGATGATTTCTGCAATCATTATTTTAGCTTTACTTCCTTGAATACATAGTACAGAAATTAGGAGTTCAAGGTTTAGACCTGTATATAAATATCTATATTGAACTTTAATCAGCTGTTGTCTCGTCCTAGGTTGGATTGGTGGAATGCCTGTCGAGGATCCTTATATTTTGATAGGGCAGTTAGCTAGTTTATATTATTTTTTTTATTTTCTAATTTTATTGCCTTTCCTAGGAAAATTGGAACAATTTTTGATTAACTTCACAGTTTAAACCAGCTTCAAGGTATGTCTATATTATAGACATACCTTGAAGCTGGTTTAAACCACTATGGATGGAGAGATTTGAACTCTCACTATTTAAAAAATAACTAGAACCTAAACCTAACACGTCTTCCACTTCCGTCACATCCATAATTAATTTCGAATTTCCATAAATTTTACAATTTTGCCGGGACTTCGTGCTAATTGTATCTCTATACGTTGTTTTTTTACATCTTTACGTTGATGCATTGTTAATACAATAGCTCCAATCATAGCTATAAGTAAAATTATCCCACACAATAAAAATAATAAGTTATAGTCAGTGTAAAAGATTGAACCAATAACTCTAATATTAGTCATATGATTATTTTCTGCGACTCAAGAAAAATTATATCCTTCTCTTTTAATTTCGATTAAGTCAAATTCGTATATAGAAATCATAAATTGATTATATAAGATTAGAAAAATGATTAATCCTATAGGGGTTATAGAATAAGCACTTAATTTTATAAAATCGTCTTTTATGTTTAACATCATTACAACAAATAGAAAAAGGACGGCTATAGCTCCTACATAGACGATTAAAAGCAAAAAAGAAAGAAATTCCGCACCAAGCATCAAGAGAAGCCCAGCCATATTGCAAAAAACCAGAATTAAAAACAAAACTGAATGAACTGCATTCGATAAACCTATAACCATTAAGGAAGAAAAGAGAGAAAGCAAAGAAAATGTATAGAAAAGAAATATATCTAGATTCATTTTTAACTTTTAGTTAGCGAAAAAAGGGATTTGAACCCTCAACTTTAATCTTGGCAAGATTACACTCTACCACTTGAGTTACTTTCGCTAAATTTAATTTAATACTAGGCGAAAAGAGCTCGGTAAGGTTTGAGCAATAGATTGTGGATCTAAAGGTCAAGGGTTCAAATCCCTTTTTTCGCCCTTTTTTATTAGTTTTTAAGTATCTGATATTTTATTGAAGATATAGCTTTACCAGGATTTAAATGTTTAGGACAAGTTTTGCTACAATTCATTATTGTGTGACATCTAAATAAGCGCATCTTATGGTTTAAAAATTTAAGCCTTAAATTTTTATTTAAATCTCTTGAATCTATGATTCATCTATAAGCCTGCAATAATATGGCAGGGCCTAAGTACTTATCCTGATTCCACCAATAACTAGGGCAGCTAGCAGAACAACAAGCACAAAGTATACATTCATATAAACCATCTAGTTGAGACCTATTTTTTTTTGATTGAAAATGTTCTTTAAAATGCTTAGTACTTTTATTTAATAATCATGGCTTTATCGTCTTATACTGATTGTAGAAATTAGATAAATCAGGTACTAGATCTTTAATTATATACATATGAGGAAGCGGGTAAATTGTTATGAACTTAGAGTTAATGCTTAAATTTTTCAAACAAGCAAGAGTATTAACACCATTTATATTCATTGAACAACTCCCACATATTCCTTCCCTACACGATCTTCTGAATGCTAAATTAGAGTCTTGTTCCTCTTTTATTTTGATTAAAGCATCTAGAACCATAGGTCCACAGCTATTTAAGGAAATAGGATGAATCGAGAACCAAGGTTTATTCACTACATAAGGACTTCAACGATATATTCGTATAAACCTCAAATGAATATGGGAAGTTTTATTACTTAGAGATATTCTATTATTTTTTCTATTTAAAAACATTTATAAATTTAATGAATTTAGTATTAAAATTATGGACGAAAAAAAAATTATTAGGAAAAATGAATAAGTTAAGTTCTTAATCTGAAGTAAAAGGCCTAGATCCCACAAAATATGCCGTAAACCGTTAAGGGAATGATATGAAAAAGCGAATACTAATAATAAATAGAAAAAAGATCAGAAATAATAATATGAATCGTAAATTATTTTGGTAAATAAATTAAAATTTAAGGTAAATTTTAGGTTTACCATAAATAAACTCATAAAAATTAATAAAAGAATTCCCGTTATCCTATGTCAAATAGATCCCAATGAAGAATTTTGGGGTTTATATATTAGAAGGTGGGGCGAAATGGGACGATTATTAGTATAAGCTTTCATTGATAATTATTTTTGTCCAGAATAGGATTTGAACCTATGACCTCAGGATCTTCAATCCTATGCTCTAAACCTGCTGAGCTATCTAGACTAGAACAAACTGTTTTAACAAATAAAACGGGTGAAATAGGATTCGAACCCATGATAAATTAAATTTAAGCCAATTTTCAAAATTGGTGCCTTAAACCTCTCAGCCATTCACCCAAAACAAACTTAGGGTAGCAGGATTTGAACCTACAATTTTTTGCGCCCAAGGCAAATACGGTAACCTTATTACGTCATACCCTAAATTCTTATTAATTCTATTTTATTAAGTGAACAAAATTAAAAAAGCCATCATTAAAGCAAATAATGCAACGGCTTCAGTTAATGCAAACCCTAGAATAGTATAACCAAATAACTGCTGTTTTAGAGAAGGGTTTCTAGCATAAGCCATAACCAAAGAACCAAATACGATACCTACACCAGCGCCTACACCGGTTAAACCTATAGTTGCTAAGCCTGCTCCAATCATTTTCGCACTTTGAAGAGTAACATTCATATTCTGTGTTTAGAATTTATTTATTTAAGCCTCTCGATTTAGACTAGAATTGGATTTGAACCAATATCTTAGAATTTGCAATCCTATGCATAACCATTTTGCTATCTAGTCTAATAACGATAATAGGATTTGAACCTATGACTTTTGGATTATGATTCCAACGTTCTAACCAATTGAACTATATCGTTCTTATAAGCATCTAACTTTAGTTTTTTTACATCCATTATGTGAAAAAGAAGTCTTTTCGTGAACTAAGACTATATTTTCGAAATATTGTTTCAATAATTTAATAAGGTACTTTTTATTTTTATTAAAGCCTCTTATTTTGATAAAAACATAGACATGATCTAAATTATCCATGAATTTCTTAACACTTTTGAGATTAAAAGATATTGATGTACCAATTATTTTCTTAGACCCTTTTAGGTTTAAAGAACCGGAAGAGGTTCAAAATAAAACTTCTCCCTTAATATTACTTACATTATAAAAAATATTGTTTAATGTAAGAAACACCGAGATAATTACCAATCGATTTTTAAGCATTTTTATACTTGTTTAAACTTAACTTACTAAGGTTCCCATAAATAGTATTTTTAGCGAAGATAGAATTACTTTTGAGTTCGGAAAGGGTGTCGAGTAATTATGAATTTCTACTTCTGAAGTTAAGAGTATATAAAAACTATTCTCATTCTAAAGCTCCTTTATACCATTCGTAAACAAAACCTAAAGTCAATATGGTTAAAAATATGATCATATTCCAAAAACCGTAGATAGATATTTCGCCTAATATCAATGATCAAGGAAATAAGAAACTTACTTCTAGGTCAAAAATTAAAAAGAGAATTGCTACTAGATAAAATCTGATATCAAAAGTGGCTCTTGCATCATCGAAAGGGTTAAATCCACATTCATAAGCACTTATTTTCTCTTGATCAGATTTTTGAGGAGTTAAAAAATAAGATAGAGTAAATATAACTATAGACAAAAAGGAAGACAGTAGTAAAAATATTAATATAATTGAATATTCATTATAGATTAATTTCATTGCAAAGTTTGCTTACGGTAACCAATTAAAACTTAATAAAATTCCAGCCACTAGGAAAACTCATCCCAAGGAAAGGGGTAATAATATTTTTCAACCTAAACGCATTAGTTGATCGTAACGGTATCTTGGGAAAGAAGATCGTACCCAGATAAAACCAAAAAGCAAAATTGTTGTTTTTATGCCAAATCATACAGTTGAAGGTACTCAACAAAGTATAACTCAATTACATAAAGGTAATCAACCTCCCAAGAAAAATATCGTCGATAAACTACACATTAAAATCATATTAGCATACTCTCCTAGAAAAAAAAGAGCAAAACCCATAGCTGAATATTCCACATTATATCCGGCTACAAGTTCAGCTTCTGCTTCAGGCAAGTCGAAAGGTGCCCTATTTGTCTCAGCCAATATAGATATGTAGAACATTATAAAAATTGGAAAGAGAGGGAAAATAAATCAAATTGATTGTTGACTTAATACTACGGAACTTAGATTTAAAGAACCCGTACATAGCAAAACATTTATTAATATTAATCCTATCGAAACCTCATATGAAACCATTTGTGCTGCAGATCTTAAAGCACCCAAAAAAGCATATTTTGAATTGCTTGATCATCCTGAAGTAATAATGCCATAAACACCTAAAGAAGATATAGCCAATATGTATAAGATTCCAACATTTAGATCAGAATAAACTTTCCCTTCTCCTATAGGAATTACGCATCATGAAATTAAAGCCAGCAAGAAAGTTAAAATTGGTGCTAATATAAAAATAGTTAAGTTTGCACTGGAAGGTAATATTGTTTCTTTCACGAATAATTTCAAGCCATCAGCTAAAGGTTGCAGTAAGCCAAAAATACCAACAACATTAGGCCCTTTTCGACGCTGCATAGCTGCCATAACTTTACGTTCTGCTAAAGTCATATAAGCTACAGCAATTAAGAGAGGCAATATTATCAAAATTATTTTTAATATATTATTAATTATATACATTAGCAATTTTTAGTTTATAAATGATAAAGAAATCCAAGTTGAAAATAAAGAAACTAATTCTGCATCTAATAAAAAAAATAGCGTAAACATTGTGATTAAACTTAAAATTAATGAATTCAATTTGCTTACGGGATATAATACTGATAAACTATTAAAATTATCAAAGTACATAATCTTAATAAGCTTAATATAATAGAAGCAAGAAATACAACTCATTAGAACTGCGAATATTGAAATTCCCAATGATTCAGATTTTAAAGCCGGCAATAAGACGGAAATTTTAGCAAAAAATCCAGATAAAGGAGGTATACCAGCCATTGAAAATAATATTATAGCGAATCCGAAAGCCATTAAAGGGTTTGATTTTGACAAACCTAGTAAATCTTTTAAATATCTACTTTGGTAATGATAATTATTTGAAAAAAAGCGTATACTTAAAATTATTGAAAAACTTCCTAACATTGTAATCATATATATAATTACATAAAGTATAGAATTACTTATACTCTCCTGGTTTCCCAATAACAAAGCGAATAAAAAAAAGCCTACATGGTTTATTGAGCTATAGGCGAAAAATCTTTTCCATCTTGGTTGCTTAAAAGCACTTAAAGTTCCTATAAGGATAGAAAAAAAGACAGATATAAGTATCAAACCATATCAATAATTAATAAAGTCATAAAAGCTGAATATTAAGAATCTGTACAGTAAGGCTAATATAGATAACTTCGGCATTATTGAAAAAAAAGCCGTAACAGAAGTAGGTGAACCTTCATATACATCTGGAGACCATATATGAAATGGAGCAGAACTTAGTTTGAAAAATAAAGATGTTAAAATTAAAATAAATCCGGGTAAAATGCTTTGAATCGGCGTGAATTCATTAACAGGAAAACCAGTTAACAATTTAGATAAGTCCCCCATATTTGTTAAACCAGTAGAACCATATATTAAAGAAATTCCGAGCAGGAGTAAAGCTGAAGAAAAAGCACCAAGAATAAAATATTTTAGACCGGCTTCCGTAGAAAATTCTGAAGTTCGTTTAAAACTGGCTAAAATGTAAAAAATAAGGCTTTGAAGCTCTATACACAAATAAATTATGATTAAATCGTATGATTGCACTATTAACAATAATGCAAATAAAGCAAGTAATATTAAAATTCAATATTCGAAGGAATTTAATTTTTGGTAAATAACGTAAAAATAAGTTGTAAATATTCAACTTAAAAACATAAATATGAGATAAGGTTTAATACCATGCGTAAAAGCATCACTTATCATTAAACCATTTCATGTCACAATAGCATAAAATTCTTGAAGGTATGCCAATATAAAACTGAATAAACTAATTTGTAGGGAAATTAGACTTAAATTAACATTTAATAGAGGATATCCTTTAGATGCACTATATAAAACACCATACAGAATTAATACAAATACCGCTAAAATAATAAAAATTTCTGGAAAAATTGGATATATTATATAAATTAAGTTATTCATTTAGATTATTTCTGTTACAAAAGAAACTCCAAAATGTATTTCGATATTTCAATAGATGAGATCTTTGCTAAGGATAAAAATATCAACTTTACTTTTTTTACATGAACATAATCATGCAATATGGTAATAATCCCAGTTTTAACATGAAAAACTATAAAACCCAAAAGTAAAATAATTATTTCAACCTCTAAGCATAAACCAAGTAGTAAAAACAAGACAGAAAAGCGTAAAATTATTCACTCAGTAATAAACATTATTATTTTTAACGTAAAGATTCTAATAAACTTAAACTAGAACAATGCATATCATTAAGAAAAGAAGAAGGATAGACACCCATTCAAATAGCTAAAACAATTAAAGGCAATAGCATAAAAAATTCCCTTCTAGAAACATCTTGATATAAATTTATATAGTTCAGTTTTAAGGAACCAAAATTAATTCTGTTAAATAATCAAATTGAATAAGCTGCTCCAATGATCATACCTATACATGAAAAAAAAGTTAGTACCATACTCACTTGAAACGATCCTAATATGACCAAAATTTCTCCTATAAAACTACTAGTTCCCGGAAAGCCTATATTTGAAAATGTAAAAAATAAAAAAAAAGCACTAAATATAGGCATCACTTGAACCAAACCCGTATAATATTTTATCAGTCTTGTACTATATCTATCATATAGTATACCTACGGATAAAAATAAGGCACTAGAAATTATTCCATGACTCAACATTAGCAAAATGCTACCTTCTAAGCCTTGGATGTTCAATGAAAAAATTCCTATAGTAACAAATCCCATGTGTGAGACAGAAGAATAGGCTATTATTTTTTTTAAGTCAATTTGTCTTAAAGTAGTTAAAGAAGCATATATAATGGCAATAAGACTTAAAGCAAAAATTAAAGGGGTGAAAAAGATACTAGCCCAAGGAAACATAGGCAATGAAAATCTTAAAAAACCGTAGCCTCCCATTTTCAGTAAGATCCCAGCTAATATAACAGAACCAGCTGTTGGAGCTTCAGCGTGTGCTTCAGGTAATCATATATGAAAAGGTATCATCGGTATTTTTACAGAAAAGCTGGCAAAAAAAGAAATTCACAGAACAATTTGCTTAAACTCTGAAAATTTTGAATACCTTAAAATATGTAAATCAGTAGATCCTATTTGGAAATAGACTACTAAAATAGCCAATAACATTAATAGGGAACCTACTAGAGTGTATAAAAAAAATTGATATGCTGCTCTTACTTTTCTTTCTCTAGATCCTCAAACTCCTATTATCAAAAACATAGGAATTAAGACACTCTCAAAATATATATAAAACAGAAAAATATCTAAAACACAGAAAACTTGTATTAGTAAAAACTCTAGAATCAAAAAGCAGACTAAATAGTCTTTCAAATTTACTTGTACTGAATTTCAACTTGTTAAAATACAGATTGTTACAAGAAAAGTTGTTAGAAGAATAAAAAACAATGATATTCCATCTAAACCTATGCTATAATAAAAATTGAGATAAGGAAATCAAAAAAAAGTCGAATTAAATTGAAAAAAAGATGTTCCCGCATCAAATTGAATTCACAAAAAAAGAGAAAATAAAAGCGTTAAACATGATATCCAAAGTGATAGTTTCCGGCATAAAAGTTCATTTGAAGAAGGCACTAAAAAAAGGAGAAAAATACCTATTAAAGGTGTTAATGAAGTTATTACCAGAAAATTTAAAGTTTCAATAACCATAGAGAACTTTTTTATGAGTCTAGATTGATTCGAACAATCAACATTACGCTTATCAAGTTGCAATCGTTAATTTCAAATAACTTTGCTTGAAACTGTACGCGATAATTTCTTATCATACAGCTTACTCTTAAAATAGATTTTAAGTTGATAAAAAAGCATATTTTATTCATTACAAATAAACTTTTGCTTTTAGAGTATCATTTTCGACTCAGTGTTTCGATTTTTTATTTATTAAAATTAATAGAGCCTTACTTTATACCTGGATTTGAATAGATTTGAATTGAATGCACGCTACCCAATTTATTTTTTAGAGTCTAGATATTTTCAATAAGTTCCTGTATGTACTCGTAAATTTATTTTATAATTAAGCTTTAACTATTAAAAGTAGATAGTAATAATTATAAAGGCATTTAAAATCCCTAAAATGGTAAGAATTACACTTACATAAAAAATCAATTCGGTTATACGAATAAAATAGTATTATAATAAAACTAAATTACCAACACATCGCACGCGTACGCTCTACCATTTAAGCTATAGACTCTGGGTTATAGATTAAATATAAAAAATTAATATGAAAAAAATGCTTAAGATATTAAGGTTAATATTAAAAATTAAATTCTTGTAGATTAAAATTGAGAATAAAAAACATACTCCTATTATTAAAAAGAATACGTAATGAGTTAACAAACCACTTTGAAACCTTGAAATTATTTTAGATCAATTCGAAATAAACATAGAAGCACCTAAAGGTCCTGAAAATTCAATAAAACCTCTATCTAGGGCTTTAAAGGTAGTGTTATAACCGAAATTTAAGAGAGGGAATATTAGGAATCTATTATATAAAACATCTATAAACCATTTTTTGTTTACTAAAAATGCGAGAAAAGAATTCAATCCATAGATTTGATATACGAAGTATTTGTACAAACTAGTAATATTGATTATACTAGCTATGAGTATCCCTATGATAGTCAGTATAAAAGGCAACCACTTGCTTATTATTAACAATCATTCTGCTTCCACAAAAAAATTATTCACGGGTAAAACTAATATAGAACCTTTTCAAAAGTCCGTACCAAGACCTATAAATAAATCTTTACTTAAATAACCGAAAAACAAACTACCTAAAGCTAAAATAGTTAGAGGTAGCAGCATTAACGCAGGAGATTCATGAACCGAAATTGTTAATGGCCTCGTGAGATTACTATTATTCAAAAAAGTTAAATATATTAATCTAAATGAGTAGAAAGAAGTAAAAAATACTGATACGCTACCTAACCAAAATGAGAGATAAATATAAAAAAAATTCAGATTTTTATAATTTAAAATTTGAGTTAATTCTAAAATAAAATCTTTCGAATAAAACCCTGTCAAAAAAGGAAACCCCGCTAAAGATAACGAACCTATTAGCATTAGAGAATATGTTATAGGTAAAAAACTTACTAATGATCCCATCCTTCTCATATCTTGCTCATTACTTACGGCATGTATCACAGATCCTGCGCTTAAAAATAATAAAGCTTTGAAAAAAGCATGATTAGTTAAATGAAATAAACTTACTTCATAACAAGACAAACCACAAGAAAAGATCATGTAACCCAATTGGCTACAAGTAGAATAAGCTATAACTTTTTTTAGATCATTCTGAAAAATTCCTGTCATTCCCGCAAAAAACGCTGTTAAGGACCCTAAAACTAGCAGTACACAAAGTATAGCTGGTGAAAACTCTAAAAGTAATGAACAACGTATCATTAAAAAAACGCCTGCTGTTACCATGGTCGCTGCGTGTATTAATGCCGAAACAGGAGTAGGCCCTTCCATAGCATCAGGAAGCCATGTATGTAAACCTAATTGGGCTGATTTACCTACAGCGCCTATAAAGAGAAATAAACTTATTAAAGTTATGCCATGCCAGTCTGAGCCCATAAAGAAAAAAGAAAAACTGTCAAGTAAAGGGGCCATTGCAAATATAATCGAATAATCTATAGATTGAAAGGTTCAAAAAGTCGCAAGAATGCCTAAAGTTAATCCAAAATCACCTATGCGATTGATAACCAGTGCTTTAATAGCTGATTGATTTGCTGGTAGGCGCGTAAACCAAAAATTAATTAATAAATAAGAAGCTAAACCAACTCCTTCTCAACCTAAAAACATTTGAATAAGATTATCAGCTGTTACTAATAATAACATGAAAAAGGTAAATATTTCCAAATATGCCATAAACCTAGGTTTATGCGGATCAGTTTCCATATATTTTATAGAATATAAATGAACTAAGCTGGAAACAGAAGTAATTACTATTAACATAACTACAGTAATACTATCGAATAAAAATCCTCAATTGACTTTTAAGATCCCGGATTCTAATCAAGTCCCTAAGGTAATATGGTAAGAAACTCCACATAGACCTACTTCATAAAAAGCTATCAGTGACATTAGAAAAGAAAAAAATACACATAAAGTAGAGTATAAACCAGAACCTCAGCAACCTAGCCAACGGCCTCCAAGCCCGGAAATTAAAGAACCCACTAGAGGTAAAAATAAAATGGTTAGATACATATTTTTAAATTATTTTAAATTAGTGGTGTTCTGGGAAATAAGATAATAGATTCCAATAGATGTATATTGCAATAAAGTTCTTGATCTATGCAAGCTTTTGCTATCTTTTCATCGATTGCTTGAACTCATGTGTTAAAATTTTCAAATTTTGAGTCTATTAAATTTTTAATTAAATGATTTTCTACTTGTAGAAAACTTTCGAGTAATTGATTTTGTAAGAAAACGTGTTTCTTTTTAATTTTATTGATTAAATCATTTGTTTCTTTAGAATTCGATTCTAATATAAGTCTTCTTGATTTAAAGGACTTAAGTATCAAAGGTAAAAAAAAATGAGTTAATATAGCATATAAAGTAGAAAAGATTACGAAAAGTCAGAAAATTTGAGTAAATATTATTATATGATCTAATTGAGGCATCTTATTTGTAATTTAGTGCATATCCAGAACGTCATTTAAGTATATACACGTTAGTAAAGTAAAAACATAAGCTTGTAAGCCTGCTATGGCTAGTTCTAACCCTATTAAAGCTAATAAAAGTCCCAATGGTATTAAATGTAGCATCGCTAAAACTCCACCTGCAGAAAGTAACGTCCAAGAAAAACCAGCTATTATTTTAAGTAGAGTATGGCCAGAGGTCATATTAGCGAATAAACGGATGGATAAAGTAAAAACTTTTACTGTATAAGAGAGAAATTCTATAGTTATCAGAAGAGGAACTATTCCCAAAGGAACTCCTCTTGGTAGAAAGAGAGCAAAAAATTTGAATCCATGAGCTTGTATACCTATAATGTTAATACCTATAAAGATCGATAATGCTAATCCGAATGTGAAAATTATATGGCTTGTAACAGTAAAACTGTAAGGAATCATTCCTATTAGGTTACAATAAAGTAAAATTAAATGTAAAGTAAAAATAAATGGGAAATAAAATTCCCCTTTTTTTCCTATATTATCTTTAACCATACTTGACGTTGCCATATATATGAATTCCTTTGCTAGTTGTCAGTTATTCGGTATCAGTGTTGCATTATAAAAACTTAAACTAACTCAAAAAATTAAAGTAAAAAAAGCAATAACCAAAAATAAAGAAGAATTCGTCAAAGAGAAATTGAAACCAAATATATTGAGAGGTAATAGAGCAACAATTTCAAACTGTTCTAGAGGGCTTGAAATAATAAAGGGTATATTGATTAACATTTTACACAATCTTATTAACTATTACAGGAGAAGAAGGATTTGAACCCTCAACCCGTGGTTTTGAAAACCAAAGCTCTACCGTTGAGCTATTCTCCTATTTTTTTGTTAATTTTGGAGATAATTGGACTTGAACCAATAGTATTATGCATGCAAAACATATGTTTTACCAAATTAAACTATATCCCCGACTATAATTAACTAAAAAAAGTTACATATATTATATATTATATATTATTAATAGTAATATATATTATATATATTATTAATAGTAATACCATACCTACTATTCTCTTTCTCTCTTTTGAAAAAA